GATGGAAAAAGACAACTGTGGTAGATCGCGATGTATATAATAGTGAGGTAGTATGGGACAAAAAATAAATCCACTCGGTTTCCGACTTGGTATAACCCAAAGTCACCATTCCCTTTGGTTTGCAAAACCAAAAAATTATTCTGAGGACCTACAAGAAGATCAAAAAATAAGAGACTTTATTAAAAATTATATTCAAAAGAATATGAGAATATCCTCCGGCGCGGAGGGAATTTCGCATATAGAGATTCAAAAAAGAATCGATTTGATCCAGGTCATAATCTTTATGGGATTCCCAAAGTTATTAATAGAAAGTAGACCGCGAGGGGTCGAAGAATTACAGATAAATCTACAAAAAAAATTTCATTATGTGAACCGAAAACTTAACATTGCTATCACAAGAATTGCAAAGCCTTATGGAAATCCTAATATTCTTGCAGAATTTATAGCCGGACAATTAAAGAATAGAGTTTCATTTCGAAAAGCAATGAAAAAGGCTATTGAATTAACTGAACAAGCGGATACAAAAGGAATTCAAGTCCAAATTGCAGGACGTATCGACGGAAAAGAAATTGCCCGTGTCGAATGGATCAGAGAGGGCAGGGTTCCCCTACAAACCATTCGAGCTAAAATAGATTATTGTTCCTATACAGTTCGGACTATCTATGGGGTCTTGGGCATCAAAATTTGGATTTTTATAGACAAGGAAGAGGAATAATAAAACTTTCCTTGTTTTTTCCTTCTATCCATTTTGATAGAAGGAAAAAGGGAAAACTCGTTCATTCTTTTTCCTACCAATCAAACTAATTCTTAATTCTATGGGGTTGAATAAAAATTCAATTGACTTTTTGATATAATTGCTATGCTTAGTGTGTGACTCGTTGGTTTTTTTTAGGGTTAGGGTTACAAAAGACCGGCCCGATAGTATGAAAACCGATTCATCACTTCATATTATCTGGATCTAAAGAACCAGTCAAGATATGTTAAATCAGTCATATCTTTGTAGCAACTGAAATAATTAAACTTGAACTTTTTTAAATTTAAAGAAAAATTACAGAAGAAAGGTGTGGATAAATGGAAGGATGAGAGAAAGAGAGAAAAAATATCAATGATATAGAATTCCAATATGGAAGGTCTATGAGTCATTTCATAAAAGACAGTGTAATAAAGCATCAATACTAATTGATTCATACATAATGAAATATTTCATGAATTTATTTCTTATATTATATAAGAAAAGAAAAAACTCAAGAGCTTCGAGTCAATAAAGACTAAGAAGGTTGACTCAAGAATAAATTGGATTATGAGCTCCATTGTAGAATTCTGACCTAATCATTTAGTACGAAGTGGTGGAAACGAAGGAACCTGTGAATGCAAAATTTTTTATTAAAGAAACGAATCTTAAAAATTCACTAGTTAGGATGGCGAAATTAACCGGAAACCAGTTCATCTATTCGGAAAAGTAACGAACAGGTGCTAGGACTCAAATAGAGATTGCAAGAGTAAATATTCGCCCGCGAAAACCTTATTTTTTAATTGGTAAACTCGTATAAAGGACAAAAGACAATAAAGATTTATTAGGACGTTAGAAAAAAATAAAATTTTTATAAAAATGTTCTAATAGCTATTCAAATTAATTGAAATTCTATTTCGAATCCTTTTATTCGCGAGGAGCTGGATGAGAAGAAACCCTCACGTCCAGCTCTGTAGTAGAGCTGGAATTTGGAAACAACCATCAACTATAACCCCAAAAGAACTAGATTCCGTAAACAACACAGAGGAAGAATGAAGGGAATGTCTTATCGAGGTAATCATATTTGTTTCGGTAAATATGCTCTTCAGGCACTTGAACCCGCTTGGATCACATCGAGACAAATCGAAGCAGGTCGCCGGGCAATGACACGAAATGCACGCCGTGGTGGAAAAATATGGGTCCGTCTCTTTCCAGACAAACCAGTTACAGTAAGACCTGCTGAAACACGTATGGGTTCGGGGAAAGGATCCCCTGAATATTGGGTAGCTGTTGTTAAACCGGGGCGAATACTATATGAAATGGGTGGAGTAACCGAAAATATAGCTAAAAGGGCTATTTTAATAGCAGCATCCAAAATGCCTATACGAACTCAATTTATTATTTCGGGATAAAAATGTAGAACGTACAGAAATGAGTCTTGGGGATGAAACAAAATCACCTATTTCTTTTTTTAGACTTAGACAAACAATATTTCTTTTATTTTCTTCATCCTTTGCATTGGAAGAATAGATTCAAAAATTTATATGATTCAACCTCAGACCCATTTAAATGTAGCGGATAACAGCGGGGCTCGAAAATTGATGTGTATTCGAATCATAGGAGCTAGTAATCGCCGATATGCTCATATTGGTGACGTTATTGTTGCTGTGATCAAAGAAGCAGTACCAAATATGCCCCTAGAAAAATCAGAAGTAGTCAGAGCTGTAATTGTTCGTACCTGTAAAGAACTTAAACGTGACAGCGGTATGATAATACGATATGATGACAATGCTGCAGTTGTGATTGATCAAGAAGGAAATCCAAAAGGAACTCGAATTTTTGGGGCAATCCCCCGCGAATTGAGACAATTAAATTTTACTAAAATAGTTTCATTAGCTCCCGAAGTATTATAAAAAAAGAGATCTAAATCTTTGGGGTATTTGAAGGGAAAGGGAAATAGATTAAGAACTAGATTAATTCGTAGCTTGTGTTTCGCGCATATACCTTGAAAATTTTATATTCATAAACCAAAAAAAAAAAAGGAAAACATGTTAATTATATCCAATTTTGGGAAGCCAAAAGTTTTAGTTCATCATGGGTAGAGACACTATTGCTGAGATAATAACCTCTATACGAAATGCTGATATGGATAGAAAAAGAGTTGTTCGCATAGCATCTACTAATATTACCGAAAATATTGTTAAAATCCTTTTCCGAGAAGGTTTTATCGAAAACGTCAGAAAACATCGAGAAAAAAACAAAAATTTTTTGGTTTTAACCCTGCAACATAGCAGGAATAGGAAAAGACCTTATAGAAATTTGTTAAATTTAAAACGGATCAGCCGACCCGGTCTACGAATCTATTCTAACTCTCAACGAATTCCTAGAATTTTAGGTGGAATGGGGATTGTAATTCTTTCCACTTCTCGAGGTATAATGACAGATCGGGAAGCTCGACTAGAAGGAATCGGCGGAGAAATTTTATGTTATATATGGTAATCCATTTAATATCCAAATGAAATCCGAAACCTCTTCCTATTAAAAAAAGAAAAAGAAAGGGGGGTGAGTTGTCTAATATCGTTTCTCCTCCATTAGTTGATACCTCAAGGGGGCTTTACCTGGAATGAAAGAACAAAAATGGATTCATGAAGGTTTAATTACTGAATCGCTTCCCAATGGCATGTTCCGGGTTCGGTTAGATAATGAGGATCTGATTCTAGGTTATGTTTCGGGAAAGATCCGGCGTAGTTTTATACGGATACTACCCGGAGATAAAGTCAAAATTGAAGTAAGTCGTTATGATTCAACCAGAGGACGTATAATTTATCGACTCCGAAACAAGGATTCGAAAGATTAGGTGATTTTTATTCAATATGATTCGAGATTAAAAATTTCAAGAAACTTATTTTCTACCAAGAAGTAGATTCAGAATTAAGATAAGGAATGACAAATATGAAAATAAGAGCTTCTGTTCGTAAAATTTGTGAAAAATGTCGTCTAATTCGTAGACGGGGGCGCATTAGAGTAATTTGTTCCAACCCAAGACATAAACAAAGACAAGGATAAAGGGCTAATCAGATTCACTAAAGGGTTCAGCGTACAAATAAAGAATCTGTTTTGACATGAAATGGATATATCCATATATTTCTGACTCATATTTATGAGATGATACAATATGGCAAAAGCTATACCGAGAACTGGTTTACGTAGAAATGTACGTATTGGTGCACGTAAAAGTGCACGTAAAATACCAAAGGGAGTTATTCATGTTCAAGCAAGTTTTAATAATACCATTGTCACAGTTACAGATGTACGGGGTCGGGTGGTTTCCTGGTCCTCAGCCGGTACTTGTGGATTCAAGGGTACGAGAAGAGGGACACCCTTTGCCGCTCAAACTGCAGCAGCAAATGCTATTCGTACAGTAGTAGATCAAGGTATGCAACGAGCAGAAGTCATGATAAAAGGTCCCGGTCTCGGAAGAGACGCCGCATTACGAGCTATTCGTAGAAGTGGTATCCTATTAACTTTTGTACGGGATGTAACCCCTATGGCACATAATGGCTGTAGACCTCCGAAAAAAAGACGTGTATAGAAATAAACAGTGAATCTATTTCAATAGAAACAAGAGAAATAAATAATTTAATCAAAAAAAATATTATTACTATGGTTCGAGAGAAAGTAACAGTATCTACTCGGACACTACAGTGGAAGTGTGTTGAATCAAGAACAGACAGTAAACGCCTTTATTATGGTCGATTTATTCTGTCTCCACTTATGAAAGGACAAGCCGACACAATAGGCATTGCGATGCGAAGAGCTTTGCTTGGAGAAATAGAAGGAACATGTATCACACGTGTAAAATCCGAGAATGTCTTCCACGAATATTCTAGTCTAACGGGTATTCAAGAATCGGCCCACGAAATTATAATGAATTTGAAAGAAATTGTATTGAGAAGTAATCTATATGGAACTTGTGACGCGTCTATTTGTGTTAGGGGTCCTGGATATGTAACTGCTCGAGATATCATCTTACCACCTTATGTAGAAATTGTCGACAATACACAACATATAGCTAGGTTGACAGAACCTATTAATTTGCATATTGGATTAGAAATTGAGAGAAATCGCGGATATTTTATAAAGATGCCACATAACTTTCAAGATGGAAGTTATCCTATAGATGCTGTATTCATGCCTGTTCGAAATGTGAATCATAGTATTCATTCCTATGGAAATGGGAATGAAAAACAAGAGATACTGTTTCTCGAAA